GTTCCATTATCAGAAACAGAATTTCCGAAAAATTGGTTGACAGACGGTATTCAAATAAAAATATTATTTCCTTTCTGTCTGAAACCTTGGCACAAATCGAAACTACGATCCTCTCAGAAAGATTTAATGAAAAAGAAAAAACAAAAAGAGGATTTTTGTTTTTTAACAGTTTGGGGAATGGAAGCTGAATTTCCTTTTGGTTCACCCCGAAAACGACCTTCCTTTTTTAAACCCATTTTTAAGGAACTCGAAAAAAAAATTGGAAAATTAAAAAAGAAGTCTTTTCTAGTTCTAATAGTTTTCAAAGGAAAAACAAAATTACTTCGAAAAGTTTCAAAAGAAAAAACAAAATGGATTATCAAAAGTCTTAGGTTTATAAAAAGAATAATAAAAAAACTTTTCAAAGTAAATCCAATTCTATTATTTCAATTAAGAGAAGTAGAAATATATGAATCGAGTGAAAATAAAGAAGAAAAACATTCCATAATCAGCAATCAGATAATTCACGAATCGTTTAGTCAAATTGCATCTCCAGGTTGGACAAATTCTTCATTGACAGAAAAAAAAATGAAGGATCTGACTGATAGAACAAGTATAATTCGAAATCAAATAGAAAGAATTACAAAAGAGAAAAAAAAAGTAACTCCAAGAATAAATAATATTAGTCCTAACAAAACAAGTTATAATGCTAATGCTAAAAGATTAGAAAAATGGCAAATATTAAAAAGAAGAAATGCTCGATTAATCTATAAATTACCCCCTTTTTTAAAATTTTTCATTGAAAGAATATACACAGATATGTTTTTATCTATCATTAATATTCGCAGAATGAATACAGAACTTTTTCTTGAATCAACAAAAAAAATTATTGATAAATCCATTTACAATAATGAAAGAAAACAAGAAAAAATGAATAAAACAAAGAAAAATCCACTTCCGTTTATTTCGACTATAAAAAAGTCACTTGATAATATTAGTAATAGTAAAACAAATTCACATATTTTTTATGACTTATCCTACATGTCCCAAGCATATGTATTTTACAAATTATCACAAATCCAAGTTAGTAACTCGTATAAATTTAGATCTGTTCTTCAATATCAAGGAATCCGTTTTTTTCTTAAGCCTGAAATAAAGGATTCTTTTGAAACACAAGAAATGCTTAATTCGAAATTAGGGGATAAGAAACTTCCGAGTTATAAAATGAATCAATGGAAAAGCTGGTTAAGAGGGCATTATCAATATGATTTGTCTCAGATCAGATGGTCTAGATTAATACCAGAAAAATGGCGAAATAGAGTTCGTATGGCTAAAAAGGAAAATTTCAGCAAATGGGATTCATCTGAAAAAGGCCAATTAATTGATTCCAAAAAACAAAAAAAGATTGAAGTACATTCATTATCGAATAAATCGAATTCGAATAAAAAAGAGAATTTTCAAAAATACTATAGATATGATCTTTTATCATATAAATTTCTTAATTATGAAAATAAAACGGAATGCTTTTTTTATAGATCTCCGTTTCAAGGAAATAAGAACCAAGAGATTTCTTATAACACGCATAAAGACACCCTTTTTGATATGCTGAAGAGAATCTCTATCAATAATTTTCTAGGAAAGGTCAATATTCTATATATGGAAAAAACTGCCGACAGAAAATATTTTGATTGGAAAATTCTAAATTTTTCTCTTACACAAAAGGTAGATATTGAAGCCTGGATCACGATCGATACTAATCAAAATACTCAGATTGGTACTAATAATTCTCAAATAATTCATAAAAAAGATCTTTTGTATCTTATTACTCCAGAAATCAATCCACCAAACCCCCACAAAGTATTTTTTGATTGGATGGGAATGAATGAAAAAATGCTAAAGCGTCCCATATCGAATCTGGAACTTTGGTTCTTCCCAGAATTTGTGTTACTTTATAATGCATATAAAATGAAACCTTGGTTTATACCAAGCAAATTACTTCTTTTAAATTTGAATAGAAATAAAAATAGTAGTGAAAATAAAAAGATTAATGAAAAGCAACAAGTAAGTTTTTTGATACCATCGACTAAAGATCATCGAAATCAAGAAGAAAAAGAACCCACAGGCCGAGGAGATCTTCGATCCATTCTTTCACAACAAAAAGACATTGAAGATAATTATGCAAGATCAGACATGAAAAAAGGGAAAAAGAAAAAACAATACAAAAGCAACACAGAAGCAGAACTAGATTTCTTCCTGAAACGTTATTTGCTTTTTCAATTGAGATGGGACGATACTTTGAATCAAAGAATGATCCATAATATCAAGGTATATTGTCTCCTGCTTAGACTGGTAGATCCAAGAAAAATTATTATATCCTCGATTCAAAAGAGAGAAATGAGTTTGGATATAATGCTGATTCAGAAGAATTTAACTCTTACAGAATTGATGAAAAAGGGAGTATTAATTATAGAACCCATTCGTCTGTCTGGAAAAAACGATGGAGAATTTATTCTGTATCAAACCATAGGTATTTCCTTATTTCATAAGAGTAAGCACCAAACTAATCAAAAATACCAAGAACAAAGATATGTTTCTAAGAATAATCTTGATAAACCTATTTCGCCACATCAAAGAATAACTGGAAAAAAAGACAAAAACCTTTTTTATTTGCTTGTTCCTGAAACTATTTTATCGTTTAAACGTCGTAGAAAATTGAGAATTCTAATTTGTTTCAATTCAAAGAATAGGAAAGGTGTAGATAGAAATTCAGTATTTTGGAACGAGAAGAACGTAAAAAACAGCAGCCAAGTTTCGGATGACAGTAACCATCTTGATAGAGAGAAAAATAAATTAATGAAATTAAAGCTCTTTCTTTGGCCTACTTATCGATTAGAAGATTTAGCTTGTATGAATCGTTCTTGGTTTGATACCAATAATGGCAGTCGTTTCAGTATGTTAAGGATACATCTGTATCCACGATTGAAAATTCGTGGATAATACACCTTTTCACTATATCCTATAGAGTATATGAAAGCAAACAAATATACACATCACATGCCTTACATTTCATTCTACTAGCCAATACGAAATGAATAATGTCTCAATTAGATCTCGAAATGAATCAACAGAACCTGCTTCATTTTAGGTCTAAATTCTTCGATGCGAAAATGTACCAATCCTTTTCTATCCCCTATCTAAATCCAATTTAAAATCAGATTGATTCATTTGAATTCATAAAATTAGGAGTTCATAAAGAAATTCGGATTAGATTATTGTATATACCACATTAAAACGAACGGCATTATTATTACTGATCAGTAAACTCCATATCTGTAAAAAAGGAAAAAGGAATTTTTTTTATGGTCAAAAATTCATTAATTTCGATTATTTCTCAAAAAGAAAACGAAGAAAACAGAGGGTCTGTTGAATTTCAAGTATTCAGTTTCACCACTAAGATAAGGAGACTTACTTCACATTTGGAATTGCACAAAAAGGACTCTTCATCTCAGAGAGGTTTGCGAAAAATTTTGGGAAAACGTCAACGACTGCTGGCCTATTTGTCAAAAAAAAATATACGACGTTATAAAGAATTAATTGGTGAGTTGGATATTCGAGAGATAAAAACTCGTTAATTTGAAGTGTGATACCATTTGAACTTATTCATTTTCATTTTGATGAACTTCTTTTTACTTTCAGCAATGCATGGAAGAATGACTCGGGAAAAAACTTATGATTGCACCAACTACAAGAAAAGACCTCATGATAGTCAATATGGGCCCTCACCACCCATCAATGCATGGTGTTCTTCGACTGATAATTACTCTCGATGGTGAAGATGTTATTGACTGTGAACCAATATTGGGTTATTTACATAGAGGGATGGAGAAAATTGCGGAAAATCGAACAATTATACAATATTTGCCTTATGTAACGCGTTGGGATTATTTAGCTACTATGTTCACAGAAGCAATAACCGTAAATGGACCCGAACAGCTAGGCAATATTCAAGTGCCTAAAAGGGCTAGCTATATCAGAGCTATTATGTTGGAGTTGAGTCGTATCGCTTCCCATTTGTTATGGCTTGGCCCTTTTATGGCAGATATTGGGGCACAGACCCCTTTCTTCTATATTTTTCGAGAACGAGAATTGATATATGACCTATTCGAAGCTGCCACCGGTATGCGCATGATGCATAATTATTTTCGTATCGGAGGAGTAGCTGCTGATCTACCTCATGGCTGGATAGATAAATGTTTGGATTTTTGCGATTATTTTTTAACCGGGGTTACTGAATATCAAAAGCTTATTACACGGAATCCCATTTTTTTAGAACGAGTTGAAGGCGTAGGCATTATTGGCGCAGAAGAAGCACTAAATTGGGGTTTATCAGGACCAATGCTACGAGCTTCCGGAATACAATGGGATCTTCGTAAAGTTGATCGTTATGAGTGTTACGACGAATTTGATTGGGAGGTTCAATGGCAAAAAGAAGGGGATTCATTAGCTCGTTATTTAGTACGAATCCATGAAATGACAGAATCCATAAAAATTATCCAACAGGCTCTGGAAGGAATTCCAGGGGGACCCTATGAGAATTTAGAAATCCGACGCTTTGATAGAATAAAAGACCCTGCTGAATGGAATGATTTTCAATATCGATTTATTAGTAAAAAACCTTCTCCAACTTTTGAATTGTCCAAGCAAGAACTTTATGTAAGAGTCGAAGCACCAAAAGGCGAATTGGGAATTTTTCTGATAGGAGATCAGAGTGTTTTTCCTTGGAGATGGAAAATTCGACCACCGGGTTTTATCAACTTGCAAATTCTTCCTCAGTTAGTTAAAAGAATGAAATTGGCTGATATTATGACGATACTAGGTAGCATAGATATCATTATGGGAGAAGTTGATCGTTGAAATGATAATTGATACAACTGAAATACAAGCTATCCCTTTTTTTTCCAGATTGGAATCAGTCTATGGGATCATATGGATGCTTGTCCCTATTTTGACTCTTGTATTAG